TTATAGAGACCCTAATATTCTTGCAGAATTTATAGCCGGACAATTAAAGAATAGAATCCCATTTCGTCAAGCAATCAAAAAAGCTATAGAATTAGCTGAACAGGCGGGTACAAAAGGAGTTCAAGTACAAATTGCGGGACGTATCGACGGAAAAGAAATTGCACGTGTCGAATGGATCAGAGAAGGTAGGGTTCCTCTACAAACCATTCGAGCTAAAATTGATTATTGTTCCTATCCAGTTCGAACTATTTATGGGGTATTGGGGATCAAAGTTTGGATATTTCTAAACAAAGAATAAAAAACTTTTCGGTATCTTTAAGCTCCCATCTTTGGATAAAACAAAAAATGAGGAATTCTTAATATATTTTTATTCCAAAAGAAAGAATAAATGACAAATTTTATAAGATTCAATAAAAAATTTTAATAATTATTTTATAAGGAAGGAATTGCTATGCTTAGTGTGCGACTCGTTGGTTTTTTTCGAGTGGTTCAATTAAAACAAAAATTCGTAGAATTTTTTAATAAAGAACTAAAGAACTAATAACCTACTCATCGCTTCGCATTATCTGGATATAAAGAACCCGTTCAAATAAAAAATCTAAATAAAGATATATGTGGTTATATAATTATAGCAACTGAAAACAGAAATAAAAAAGAATCTGATTATGAGTTGTAAAGCAATAAGAATATACAGATAAACGAAGAGGTGAAAGAAAGAAAGAAAAGATATCAATGATATAGAATTCTAATATGTAAAGGTCTATGGGTCATCTCATAAAAGGTAGTGTAAAAAAGCATCCATATTAAAAATTAATCCATAATGGATGAAATATATTCCTAGAATAAACGAATCCAGAGCCGCGAATCAATAAAACTGAGAAGGTTGATTCAACAAAAAAGAATAAAAATAAAATAAATAATAAAATTTTATTAATATTAAAGAGGCTCCATTGTAGAATTTAGACCTAACCATAAATCGAAAAGCGATGGGAACGACGGAACCTGTGAATACCTAAGATAATTTTTTTTTATAAAAAAAAGTAAAAAAAACAAATCTTAAAAATTCATTAGGCGGGATGGCGGAAGAAACTAAGAACCATTCATTGTTTTTTGAGGAATTGTGGACTAACCCTACATTACATCTGAAATTGATAATGAAAGAGTAAATATCCGCCCGCGATAATTTTTTTTATTTCAAAATTGTTTCCAATCCAATATGATAATAAAAAAAGACAAATACAAATTCGTTAGAATCTTATACCAAAACAATATATATCAAATCAAGATATACAAATTTCTAATGGATGTATGTTATTGTATATTTTTTTATCGGTTAAATATTTTGGAATCGATTCATTCGTGAGGAGCCGTATGAGGTGAAAATCTCATGTACGGTTCTGTAATAGAGATGGAATTGAGAAACAACCATCAACTATAACCCTAAAAGAACCAGATTCCGTAAACAACATCGAGGAAGAATGAAAGGAAGAGCCTATCGAGGTAATCGTATTTGCTTCGGAAAATATGCTCTTCAGGCACTTGAACCCGCTTGGATCACATCTAGACAAATAGAAGCAGGGCGCCGGGCAATGTCACGAAATGTCCGTCGGGGTGGACAAATATGGGTACGCCTATTTCCAGACAAACCTGTTACAGTAAGACCTACCGAAACGCGTATGGGTTCGGGAAAGGGATCTCCCGAATATTGGGTAGCTGTCGTTAAACCCGGCAAAATACTTTATGAAATGAGTGGGGTCTCAGAAACTATAGCTCGAAAAGCTATTTCAATAGCAGCATCGAAAATGCCTATACGAACTCAATTCATTCTTTCAGAATAATCATTCGAAGGACAGAGGTCTTTAGTATGAAAAAAATTGCAATTGTGGGTTTCTTTTTTTTTTTGAACACAGAATATTTTTTTTACTTCAACTTTTTAACTGAAAGATAAAAAAAAAATGATATGATTCAACCTCAAACCTATTTAAATGTAGCCGATAATAGTGGAGCTCGCGAATTGATGTGTATTCGAATCATAGGAGCTAGTAATCGACGGTATGCTTATATTGGTGACATTGTTGTTGCTGTAATCAAAAAAGCAGTACCAAATACGCCTTTAGAAAGATCTCAAGTGATCAGAGCTGTAATTGTACGTACTTGTAAAGAACTCAAACGTAGTAATGGTATGATAATAAAGTATGATGATAATGCTGCGGTTGTAATTGATAAAGAAGGAAATCCAAAAGGAACTCGAATTTTTTGCGCAATACCTCGAGAATTGAGAAAGTTAAATTTTACTAAAATAGTTTCATTAGCACCCGAGGTATTATAATACGAGATCATGATATAGGTATATCTTTTAATTATTAAATGATTAATTTAATTAATATAATATTTCAAAAAATAAATCAAAATAATAATAATATATATATAATATTATAGATAGAAACAATAAGGAATGAAATATATATATATTTATTATTTAGATATTCAAAATTCTGAATTCTATTTTTTTATAGAATTCAGAATTTTGAATTAGTATAATAGTTCATTTTCTAATATTCTATTTTTTTTTAGTTTGAGAATATTCTATATATATGTACATTATCCTATTAGATTATAATAAGATTTTCTATATATAGAGTATTATTATATTCTCATATTCAATAATTAGATATTTTATTGAATCAAAAAATGGGAGCACGTTGATTATATTGAAAGTAAGGAACAACAATCATTTTCATTTCTCATGGGTAAGGATACCATCGCTGATATAATAACCTTGATACGCAATGCTGACATGAATAGAAAAAGAACAGTTCAAATACCACTTACTAATATTATCGAAAACATTGTTAAAATACTTTTACGAGAGGGTTTTGTTGAAAACGTCAGAAAACATCGGGAAAACAACAAATACTTTTTAGTTTTAACTCTACGATATAGAAGAAATAGGAAAGGATCATCTCAAACGTTTTTAAATTTAAAACGGATCAGTACACCAGGTCTCCGAATCTATTCTAACTATCAACGAATTCCTAGAATTTTAGGAGGTATGGGGATTGTAATTCTTTCTACTTCTAGAGGTATAATGACAGATCGAGAGGCTCGATTAGAAAGAATCGGCGGAGAAGTTTTATGTTATATATGGTAATTTTTCGGATATTCTTATATCCGAATTATATAAAAAACTTCTATTCATTCTTGTCAATGGAGAGAGAAAACACAAATTTCTAATATTACTTCTAATCCTAATACATTAGTGAATATGTCAAGAGGATTTAACTAGAATCGAAATAAAAAAATTCATGAAGATTTAATTACTGAATAACTTCTGAGGGTATATTCCAGGTTCCTTTAATAGAAAAAATAGAATAGAATTGAAATAAGATTCTGGGCTATGTTTCCAAGAAAATTCGACGTACTCTTCTTTTATATGTATACACCGATACAATACGATGACCGAGAAAGTAAAAAATGTAATAAGGAAACCCTATTTTCTTCCAATAAATAGATTCAGCATTAAGTTAAGGAATGAGAAATATGAAAATAGGAGCCTCTGTTCGTAAAATTTGTGAAAAATGTCGATTGATCCGCAGACGAGGACGAATTATAGTAATTTGTTCAAATCCAAGACATAAACAAAGACAAGGATAATATTTTCACAAAACAAAAAAGGGCTTTCTTTTTTCTTTTTTAAAGAAAGTACCGAATGCACAAATCAATAAATATTGAAATTCAAAAAATCGTATTATATTAATAGTTAATTCACTTAAATATTAAATCAAAACAAAAATATAGTATAGATTCTATATTAGAATCTATTCTATGTTATTAAGTATTATAATACTTATTATATTATTGCTTGATATTTCAAATCTATCTTAGTAGAAATAGAATAAAATTAAGATAGAAAATAGTAAAGAATCCGTTTTTGACAGGAAATGGATATATCCATATATTTCGGACTTATATTTTTTAAAATAATAAAATATGGCAAAACCTATACCAAAAATTGGTTCACGTAAAAATGGACGTATTGGTTCGCGTAAGCATCCTCGTAAAATACCAAAGGGTGTTATTTATGTTCAAGCTAGTTTCAACAATACCATTGTGACTGTTACAGATGTACGGGGTCGGGTGATTTGTTGGTCCTCTGCCGGTTCGTGTGGCTTCAAGGGTACACGAAGGGGGACACCATTTGCCGCTCAAACCGCAGCAGCAAATGCTATTCGAACAGTAGCAAATCAAGGCATGCAACGAGCAGAAGTCATGATAAAAGGTCCCGGTCTCGGAAGAGATGCAGCATTAAGAGCTATTGGTAGAAGTGGTATACTTTTAAGGTTTATACGGGATGTAACCCCTATGCCACATAATGGATGTAGGTCCCCTAAAAAAAGACGTGTGTAAAACTAAAAATAAACATTAAAGAAAGAGATTTCAAGAGAAATAAACAATTTTTGATAAAAATATATAACTATGATTGGGGAAAAATTAAAAGTATCTACTCGGACACTAGAGTGGAAGTGTGTTGAATCAAGAGTAGACAGTAAGCATCTTTATTATGGACGCTTTATTCTGTCTCCACTTATGAAAGGCCAAGCTGATACAATCGGCATTGCAATGCGAAGAATTTTGCTCGGAGAAATAGAGGGAACATGTATCACACGTGCAAAATCTGAGAAAATACCACATGAATATTCCACCATAGTAGGTATTCAAGAATCAATACACGAAATTTTAATGAATTTGAAAGAAATTGTATTGAGAAGTAATCTATATGGAATTCGGGATGCGTCTATTTGTTTTCAAGGTCCTGGATATTTAACTGCTCAAGACATCATTTTACCACCTTCGGTGGAAATCGTTGATGATACACAACATATAGCTAACCTAACAGAACCGATTAATTTGTGTATTGAATTACAAATTGAGAGGAATCGGGGATATCGTATAAAAACACTAAACAACATTCAAGACGGAAGTTATACTATAGATGCTGT